TTATATTTAAAAGTCTTAAACTAATACCAAAAACTTCAAAAATTTTTATGCTTTTTACAATAAAATATATATATATATATATATATATAATGATGTGCCTGATTAAAGGATTATTTTGATAGAATAAATTATATAATTATTATCTTCATTAATATATTTAAATCTTTACAAATCATTATTTATTACTCCTATACTAAGATTAAGAACATTAATCTCTATCTCTTCTAACTCATGATTTTTCAATTGAATATCCCTTGAAATTAACTTATTATCTTTTATTACATTAATTTCAATTTACAACAAATCTTTAAATTTAATAAAATACTTTTTAATTCAAAGATTTAGCTCTACAATTTTTCTATTCTTTTCATTAAATATAATTATCTTAACTAAATCCTCATCAAACCTTTTATTAGCTTCTTCTTACCTTATAACTTTATCTCTTTTAATTAAACTAGGAATTTACCCCTTCCATTCTTGATTTATTAGTCTAATAAATAATTTAAACTGAATTAATTGTATAATTATTTCAACATGACAAAAAATTATTCCTCTTTATCTTTTAAATCAACTACTTTCTAACCCCTCTTTAAATTACTTTATTATATTAATTACCCTTAGAAATTCTACCTTATCTACAATTATAACCTTTAACCAAACTTCCTTACGATCTATTATAAGTTTATCTTCCCTAAATCATTTAAGATGAATACTTATTTCAATACTTAATAATAAAATAATTTGAATAATTTACTTTATTAATTATTCACTAATCTCAATTAATTTAATATTAATATTTAATAAATTAAATATTTTTCATATTAATGAATTTCTATTTTCTAATCATTTAAATAAATATTATATTATTCTAATATTATTCTCAATTCTATCATTAGGGGGAATACCCCCTTTCTTTGGATTTTTCAATAAATGAATAGTTGTAGAATTTAATTTTTATAATTTAAATTTTAATTTCTTCTTTATCATTTTAATTAATTCAGTTATATTTCTTTACTTTTATATTCGTACTATTTTTATATTAGTCCTAACCTTTAATTATTCATTTAAATACAATTTAATTATAAACCCAATTAACTTTAAGAATTCCTTATTAATTTATATAAACCTTACTTTTATTTTTTTATTTAATATTTATTTTATACCTCTATAAAATTTTAAGTTAATTAAACTATTAACCTTCAAAGTTAAAATTATACCCTAATATTATAAATTTTAATCTATATCATAAATTTCTTTAAACTTGCAATTTAAGGTTTTAAAATAAACTATAAAATTATTTTTTAAATTAAAATAATGAAAAATTTTAGTTAATTACTTTAATAAAGAGGATTTCATCCTATAAATAAATTTACAATTTATTACTTTTTATCAGACACTTTATTCATAAAATGATTTAATTCTACAAATCATAAAGATATTGGAACATTATATTTTATTTTTAGAATATGAACAGGAACCTTAGGGTTAGCTTTAAGGATACTAATCCGTATAGAATTAGGCACAACAGGGTCATTATTAGTAAATGACCAAATTTATAACTCTATTGTTACCTCCCACGCAATCACCATAATTTTTTTTTTTGTTATACCTATTATATTAGGAGGGTTTGGTAATTGATTAATCCCATTAATAGCTTCTGCCCCAGATATATCTTACCCCCGAATAAATAATATAAGATTTTGACTTTTACCCCCCAGAGTTACCTTAATAATATGCAGGATATTTATCGACTACGGGACAGGAACAGGATGAACAATTTACCCTCCCTTATCTTCGAATTTAGGCCATGGAGGGTCAGCAGTTGACCTTTCAATTTTTTCTTTACATATTGCAGGGATATCATCAATTATAGGGTCAATTAATTTTATTAGAACAATCCTGGGTATACACCCATTTAAATTAAATTTTGAAAAAATTTCATTATTTTCCTGATCAATCTTTTTAACTACAATTTTACTTCTATTATCTTTACCTGTTTTAGCAGGAGCTATCACTATACTTCTTTTTGACCGAAACTTAAATACTTCATTCTTTGACCCCTCTGGGGGAGGAGACCCAATTTTATATCAACATTTATTTTGATTTTTTGGCCATCCTGAAGTTTATATTTTAATTTTACCAGGATTTGGGTTAATCTCCCATATAATTTTCTCTGATAGAGGAAAAAAAGAAACTTTTGGCTCTTTAGGAATAATTTATGCAATAATTTCTATTGGATTTTTAGGATTCATCGTTTGAGCTCATCATATATTTACTGTAGGGATAGACATTGATACACGAGCCTATTTTACATCAGCAACTATAATTATTGCTATTCCTACAGGAATTAAAGTTTTTAGCTGAATAACCACTCTTTTTGGATCAAAAATTATTTTTAATCCCTCAATAATATGAATTTTAGGTTTTATTTTCTTATTTACAATAGGGGGCTTAACAGGAATTATACTAGCTAATTCCTCAATTGATATTATCCTTCATGATACCTATTATGTAGTAGCCCATTTTCATTATGTTCTTTCTATAGGGGCTGTATTTGCTATTTTTGGAGCTTTTATTCAATGATTCCCCTTATTTTTTAGGTTCTATCTAAATAATTACCTTCTAAAAATTCAGTTTTTTTTAATATTTATTGGAGTTAACCTAACCTTTTTTCCTCAACATTTTTTAGGGTTAAGAGGTATACCTCGCCGATATTCTGACTATCCAGATTTTTATTTATTTTGAAATTTAATTTCATCACTTGGAGCTACTATCTCTACGTTAAGAATCTTATTATTAATCTTTATCATTTGAGAAACTTTAAGATTAAAACGAATTACAATTTTTAAAAATTTTTCATCTTCTTCATTAGAATGAAATTCGCTAATACCTCCTTCTAGACATTCTTTTTTAGAAGCCCCAAAAATTTTTATTAATAAAGAAACTAGTTTCTAAAATGGCAGATTAGTGCAATGAAATTAAAATTCATTTATAAAATTATTTTTTTTTAGAAATCACTATATGATCTATATTAAATATACAAGATGCTAATTCCCCCATTATAGAAATTTTACTTACCTTTTACCATCATGCCATAATAATTTTAATTTTAATTATGTCATATATCCTAATTATTTTTTTAATTTTACTTTTTAATAAATTTATTAATTTAAATATTTCTAATAACCAAAAATTAGAAATCTTATGAACAATTATTCCTATAATTATCCTAATTTTTCTTGCAATTCCTTCCCTAAAAGTTTTATACATAACAGATGAAATTTATACCCCAATTCTATCAATAAAGTGTTTAGGATATCAATGATACTGATCATATGAATATTCAAATTTTTTAAACTATTCTTTTGATTCATTTATATTAAAAGAAAATTTAAACCTTAATTCGTTTCGTCTATTAGATGTAGATAACCGACTTATTCTACCATTTAATTCTTACATTCGATTGTTAGTTTCTTCTAATGATGTTATTCATTCATTTACAATTCCATCCTTAGGATTCAAAATTGATGCAGTACCAGGTCGTATAAATCAAATTAATTTATTTATAAATCGTACCGGAAATTTTTTTGGGCAATGCTCAGAAATTTGTGGTATGAATCATAGATTTATACCAATCTTAATTGAATCCACAAATTTTAAAAATTTTTTAAATTTTATTATATATAATAATTAACTATTTGATATCTTAAATAAAAGTATTGATTTTTTAATTCAATTTTAGTTCCTAACTTCAAATAAAAAAATTAGTTAAGTAAATAACATTAATTTGTCAAATTAAAGTAATTAATTTTAATATTTTTTTATCCCTCAAATAAGACCATTAAATTGACTCCTTCTTAATTTTTTTTCAATTTTTACTCTATTTTTAATTATAACTTTAATTTATTTTTCTTATTACAACAATTTCTTAAAAAAAGTCAAAAAATCTACCCCCCTAAAAAAATTTAACTTTAAGTGATAAAAAATTTATTTTCTATTTTTGACCCTTCAACTTCTTTATATTTTTCTTTTAATTGAATAAGACTTTTATTTAACTTAATCTTACTCCCAATATTTTTTTGGCTAATTCCTTCTCGATTAAATTACTTTTGGTTATTAATTTTTTATTATTTAAATAAAGAATTCAAAATTTTATTAAATAAAACAAATTTTTTTAATTCAATAATTCTAATTTCTTTATTTATATATATTTTACTAAATAATTTTTTTAGATTATTCCCTTACATTTTTGCAACAAGAAGACACATAACTTTTACTTTAACTTTATCATTATTATTCTGACTAACCTTTATAATCATAAGATGATTTAAAAATTTAAATCATATGTTTACTCACTTAACCCCTCAAGGTACCCCTATAATTTTAGTTCCACTAATGATTCTTATTGAAACAACAAGAAATTTAATTCGTCCTGGAACTTTAGCAGTCCGATTATCAGCCAATATTATTGCAGGTCATTTAATTATTACTCTAATTAGAAATAATGCCCCTAAATTAAATTTTAATTTAATAATTTTATTAATTTTTGTACAATATTTTTTATTTTTACTAGAAATTATAGTATCAATTATTCAAGCTTATGTATTTATAATTTTAACAACAATCTATTCATCAGAAACTAATTAACTAACTATGATAAATCACCCCTTCCATTTAGTAACAGTAAGACCATGACCCTTATTAACTTCTTTAAATTTATTTAATACTTTAGTTAGAGTAATTTACTGATTCCAACTTAATTTAATTAATCAAATATTAACCAATTTTACTATTATAATCTTTTGTATAATCCAATGATGACGAGATGTAATTCGAGAAAGAACTTTCCAAGGATTCCATACTTTTAACGTTTATAAATTAATAAAAATAGGAATAATCCTATTTATTATTTCTGAAATTATATTTTTTGTTTCTTTTTTTTGAACTTACTTTCATTTATTTTTATCCCCCGCAATAGAAATTGGTATAATATGACCCCCTGCCATAATTAAACCATTTAACCCATATAGAATTCCTTTAACTAATACTATTATTTTAATCTTTTCAGGATTTACTATTACATGATTCCACCACTCTATTATTAATAATAAATTAACCTTAAAAATACTCATATTAACTATTCTTTTAGGATTAATTTTTATATACTTTCAATATATAGAATATAATGAATCTTTTTTTTCAATTAATGACTCTTCTTATGGTTCAATCTTTTATATCATTACTGGATTCCATGGATTACATGTATTTATAGGATTAATCTTTTTAACAACTTCATTATATCGATTTACTCTAAAACAATTTACTTTTAACCATCATTTTAATCTTGAAGCAGCAATTTGATATTGACATTTTGTGGATATTATTTGACTATTTTTATATTTATTAATTTACTGATGATCATTCTAATTTTATATAGTATATTCATTATTACATTTAATTTCCACTTAAAAAATTTATAACTTATAATATAAAAAATTATTTTTTTAAGATTAATTTTAATTATTATCTTACTTATTTCTTTAACTTTATATATTATTAACTTAATTTTCTCAAAAAAAATTTTATTTAACAAAAATAAAATTACTCCATTTGAATGTGGGTTTTCACCAATCTCATCCTCTCGTTTACCTTTCTCTTTACAATTTTACTTTATTAGACTATTATTTTTAATTTTCGATGTAGAAACTATTCTTTTAATCCCAATTATTAAAAATTTTCAAATCTATAAATTATACTATTGAATTTTTAATACTTTATTTTTTATGTTTATCTTACTAGTAGGATTACTAATCGAAATTTATGAAAATACTTTAAAATGATTAAAATAATATATTGGATAATAGTTAATTCTATAACTCTTACTTTGCAAGTAAAAATAATTTTTTAAATTTATCTAAGAATAAAACAAAATTATTGTATTCAAGTTCGAATTGAATTTATTGATTTTTAATTAAATCTATTCTCTTAATTGAATCCAAAAAGAGGAAAATTATTGTTAATAATTTTATTGAATATATCTCCAATTAAAGTAAAATGTATAATAATGAATTTCTAACTCATTTATTAAATGGTTAAACTCCATTTTTACTTTTATTTATATAGTTTACTAAAAATTTAATACTGAAAATATTAAGATAATATATATATTTATATTTTTAAATAATTTATAAATTAACTATTAATTATTCTTATAATGAAAATATAAAGTTTTATTAAACTATATAAATTTAAAATAAAAATATAATTATTAAATTAAAATAAATTAATCTAAAAATTATAATATACATCAAATTTATTTGATAAATTAAATTAAAATAATTTATTAACTTTAAAATTCCTCTCTTTCCAAAAATTTCATTTCACCCCTTATCAATATATTTAAATAATATTTTTCTTAAAATAATAAAAATTTTTATTATATATTGATTTAAATAAACTAAATACCTTATTCTTACTAAATAAAGATATAATTTTAAATTTTTATTTAATTTAAAATTTAAATACCCAATTAGTACACCTATCAGTATGATATAAAAAATTACTACCTTTATATATACCCTTAAAAACATTAAATTTACAGATGAAAAAATTAATCAATTTATTAAACATCCATAAATTATTGATATTAATATTAATATATATATAGATAAATTTATAAAATAATTTTCTTTAACTAAATTAAATTTTCTTCCCCCAATACAAAAAAAAGAATAAAATATTAATCGGATAGAATACCTAATAGTAAATAATAAAGATAAATAAAATATTATAATTAAAAAAAAATTTATTTTTTTACATAAAAATAACTCTAAAATTAAATCCTTAGAGTAAAACCCAGATAAAAAGGGGAATCCTATTAAAGATAAAGAAGAAATATTAAATATTACTAAAATAATAGGTATCTTCTTTAATAAATCTCCTATCAACCGAATATCTTGCTTATCAATTAAATTATGAATAATTACCCCACTACATAAAAATAATAATGATTTAAATATAGCATGAGAAACTAAATGAAAAAAAGAATAAATAATTTGTCCAATTGATAAACATATTATTATAAGTCCTAATTGCCTTAAAGTAGATAAAGCAATAATTTTTTTCAAATCATTCTCTAAATTTGCATATGCCCCTGAAAAAAATATTGTTATTAATCTAATATATATAATTACCCTAGAAATTAAATTTCTTTCTATTAATAATTTATTAAACCGAATTATTAAATATACCCCCGCAGTTACCAATGTAGATGAATGAACTAAAGAAGAAACAGGGGTTGGAGCAGCCATTGCTGCAGGTAACCAAGAAGAAAATGGTAATTGAGCCCTTTTTGTAATGGAAGTAATAACAATCAACATTAAAATTATTAAAATTAATTTATCTTTATATATAAAATTATATCTACCAACTATTAATATTAAAGAAATTGCTATTAATAAACAAATATCTCCAATACGATTCCTTAAAACAGTCAATATTCCAGATATATAAGATCTATAATTTTGATAATAAATTACTAAACAATAAGAAACTAACCCTAAACCATCCCATCCTATAATAATAGAAATTATTCTTGGAGATAAAATTATTAAAATTATTGATAATACAAATATATAAACTAATATTATAAAACGCCCTTTAAATTTATCAAATATTATATATTCTACTCTATATATTACTACTAAAGAAGAAATTAATATCACAACACTCATAAATATTAAAGAAATTCAATCTATTAAAATATAAAATTTAATCTCAACTGAATTTAAATTATATAAAATAAATTCTATTATTATTCTTAATTTTATTAAAAAATATAAAACCCTTATATAAAAAGTTATTAACCTACAAATAAATATAAATATTACACTTAATACTACCATTAACATAAATTTAAAATTCTTAAATATCTCTAACTCCACAAATTATTATTTTTTTTAAACTATTTAAATTAAATTAATAAATAAATCTTTAAAATAATAATATTTAAAGGAACAGTATGTATAAATATATACATAAATTCATTAATATTATTTAATAAATAACTATAATTAATTATATTTACCCCTCCATGATTCCTATAAGTATATATGTATAAACAATAACACCTTCTAGTAAAAGAAATTAAAAATATTATTATTATTAAATTTATATCTCAATTAATTAATCTTATATAAATAAAAATTTCTCTTAATAAATTTAATGAAGGTGGACTCCCTATATTATTTATACATAATAAAAATCAAAATAATCTTATCCTAGGTATTATTATTAATAGCCCTTTTCCAATATAAATTCTCCGCCTTTTTACTCGTTCATATATTAAATTTACTAAACAAAATAATCCTGATGAACAAATTCCATGACTTAATATTATTAAATACCCTCCTTCATATCCTAAATAAAATATTGTTAATAAACTTATTAATATTATTCCTATATGAACAACTGAAGAATAAGCTACTAACATTTTTATATCTACTTGACGTATACAAACTAATCTTAAATAAAATCTTCCAATTAATACTAACCTTATTAAAATAATATTATATTTAAAATTTAATTTAACTATTATTATTAAAGACCGTATCATTCCATACCCCCCCAATTTTAATAAAATTGCAGCTAAAACTATAGACCCTATAATAGGAGCTTCAACATGAGCCTTAGGTAACCATAAATGAAAAAAAAAAATTGGTAACTTAACTAAAAATAAAAAAATTATAAAAAAATAAAAAATAAAACTATTAAATCTTATTTTTATTAAAAATATTAATTCTAACGAACTATAAAAATTATATAATTTAAATAAAATAATTAAAAAAGGTAAAGAAGCAAATAAAGTATATATAATTATATACATTCTAGCTTGTACCCGTTCAACTTGATATCCCCACCCCAAAATTAATACCATTACAGGAATTAATCTAATTTCAAAAAATAAATAAAATATAAAATAGTTTAATGTATAAAAAAATAAAAATAAAATTAATATCAATAAATTTAGTAAAAATAAATATAAATTCATAAAATTCATTTTTTTCTTTACTATAAATATTAAAATTATAATTCAAACCCTTAATAAAATTATTCCATAAGAATACTTATCTAACCCATACCTTATATATAAATTATTAAATCTTATAAAATTTATTATATATCTCCTTTCAAAAATTATATAAAATATAATAGACAAATAAATTAAAATCATCAAATTAACTTTAATTTTCCTATTTAAATATAAATTAAAAATTATCACTATAAAAATTATTATTAGTACTACTATCATAATTTTAAATTTATAAACTTTACTATATCCCTCCCATTATACCGAATATATAAAACTAAAATTGATAACCCTAAAACCCCCTCACATACTATAAATACTATCATATACATAATAATATTATAGTCTAAATTAAATTTCACCACAATAATATATATTATATAAAAGATAGAAATTATAATAAATTCTAATCTAATTAATATTAATAATATATACTTAAAAAAAAATGTAAATAATATTAATGAACATAAAAATAACCTTATTCCTAGATATAATTCTAAATTTGTAATAAACTTCACTAAAATTAAACCAATTTATTTTAAGTTATATAGTTTAATTAAAACTTTAATATTGTAAATTAAAAATATATATATTTATTATATAATAACTTAAATTTTTTTAAAAAATAATTTTAAATAATAATTTTAATCTCCAAAATTAATGTTTTAATTAAACTATTTTTAATTATTTTATTACTTTACAAAATTTTTACTCCTACCTATATTTTTTAATCCCTATAATATGTATCTTATCTTTTTCTTTAATGAATCAAAATTTCTTTACCCATCCTATTTTTTTAAAAACTCTTCTATTTTTTTATATTATTTTTTTAAGTATTTTTATAAACTTAATGTCAAACTCTTTCTGATACTCCTTTTTAATTTTTCTTATTATAATTGGGGCTATAATAATTTTATTCCTTTACTTTATTGGTTTTATTACTAATTTAATTTCTATATTAAATTTTAAAGTTAATAAAATAATACTATGAAATTTAATCTTATCTTTATTTATTTACTTTTATTCCCTTTTTAATGAAAATTTTCTTAATTTTTTAAATTTTAATGAAACCTTTGAATTATCTCTTAATAGTAATAGATTAATTAACTATCAAGACCAACCCTCAATTTATCTTTTATTTAATTCCTTTAATGCAAATTTAACTTTAATTACAATTATTTACTTATTATTAATAATATATTGTATAATAATAATTTGTAAAAAAAATATATTCCCAATACGAAAATTTAAAAATTAAAAATGAATCTAAAATTTTTTAAACCCTTTAATATTATACTTTTTAAGCTTCCATCCCCAATTAATATTTCAATTTGATGAAATTTTGGTTCATTATTAGGAGTATGTCTATTAACTCAAATTATTTCGGGATTATTTTTATCTATACATTATTGTCCTAACTCTATATTATCATTTTATTCAATTATTCATATTTCTCAAGACATTAATTATGGGTCTATTATACGAATTATACATTCCAATGGTGCTTCAATTTTTTTTTTATGCCTTTACATTCATATCTATCGAGGGTTATACTATAACTCATTTAAATTAACTATAACATGACTAATCGGAGTCTTAATCCTTTTATTAACTATAATAACAGCTTTTATAGGATATGTACTACCATGAGGACAAATATCCTTCTGAGGAGCAACAGTTATTACCAACCTACTCTCAAGAATTCCTTACATTGGTAATATAATTACTTACTGAATCTGAGGGGGATACTCAGTTAACTCCCCAACATTAAACCGATTTTTCTCATTTCATTTTATTATACCTTTTTTAATTATTTTTATAGTAATAATTCATTTATTCTTTCTCCATATAACAGGGTCTAATAACCCCATAGGTTTAAATAGAAATTTATATAAAATTCCTTTCCATGTTTACTTTACCATAAAAGACATCATTGGATTTATTTTCTTATTTTTAATTTTAATATTAATTTCCTATATTTATCCTTTTATTTTAAGAGACCCCGATAATTTTTCTCCAGCAAATTCTTTTATTACCCCAAGACATATTAAACCAGAATGATATTTTCTTTTTGCTTACGCTATTTTACGATCCATCCCTAATAAATTAGGGGGTGTTATTGCCTTATTAATATCAATCTTAATTATTATAATTCTACCTTTTTCCATGAATAATATAATTCAAAGTATAAAATTTAACTTCCTTAACCAAATTTATTTTTGAATAATTTTTAATTCAACAATTATTTTAACTTGAATTGGTATAAATCAAATTGAACCTCCATTTATTATTATTGGTCAAATTCTAACTATTATTTATTTTTCCTATTTTTTAATTAATCCTTTAATTTATACCTTATGAAATAAAATTCTATACATTTAATAAAGTAAACTAAAAAAGTTTTAAGGTTCATACCCTTACTATAGAAAATTATTCCTCTCTTTATTATTATCTAGTTAATGAATTTGAATAAATTTATATTTTGAAAATATAATATAGAAGATAAAATCTTCTATTAACTTTAATATAAATAATATATTATTACTCCTTTTATACTAATAAATATAATAATTAAAATTAATAAATAAGGAAAAATTGATAATCAAATAAATATTAATATTTTATCAATTCGATACCGTGGTATTCTCCCACGAATTAAAATAATTATTATTACCAAAAACATCAAAATTAAATAAAAACTAAATAAATAAATTTTCCCCCCTATAAATATCATTTCATAAATTATTATTATAAAAATAATTATTCCATACTCTCTTAAAAAAATTAATACAAATAATCTTCTTATGTATTCAATGTTAAACCCTGATACTAATTCTGACTCTCCCTCAGAAAAATCAAAAGGTGTTCGATTTAACTCTATAATTAATATAATATAAAAAAATATTCTAATAAAAAATAAGTAAATTATAAATCAAAGATTAATTTGTATAAATATATAATCAATAAAATTAAATCTTTCAACTAACATAATTATTATAAATATCATTATAATAATTCTAATTTCATACGAAATTGTTTGAATAATTGATCGTATTGACCCTAATAATGAGTATATCGAATTTGAAGCTCATCTAGAAATAACTAAAGAATACACCCCCATACTTAAACATACAAAAAAAATTATTACCCCTATTCTTATAAAGTATAGATTATAATAAAATGGGCATACTAATCATATAAATAATATTAAAGTAAATATAAAAATTGGTGATAATAAATAATATAAATTTATTGACTTTATTAAAAAAAATATTTCCTTTAATAATAATTTCATAGCATCACTAAAAGGTTGTATTATCCCTAAAAACCTAACTTTCTCAGGCCCTTTCCGTAATTGAATTAATCCTAATAATTTCCGTTCAAATAACGTTAAAAAAGCTACTCTTAATAATACTATTAATAAATTTAAGATAACAATAATTAATGAATTTATAAAATAAATTATTATTTATAGAATATCTATATTAAATTAAATTCTAAATTTACTGCACTAATCTGCCAAAATAACTTAATTATCTAATTTATTTATCTTAAAAAATTAATTTTTAATTTAAAGTCCTCTCGTACAAAAAAATTTTATTTATTAAAAGATAAAATCCGATCTGGCTCACACCGATCTGAACTCAAATCATGTAAAGTTTTAATGATCGAACAGATCAAATTTAATTAATTTTTACATTAATAATTTACTTTAATTCAACATCGAGGTCTTAAACATCTTTTTCAATTTGAACTATCTAAAGACATTAAGCTGTTATCCCTAAAGTAATTTATTTTTAAATCATTAATAATGGTTCTTTTATAAATTTATTAATTTTTTTTATAAAAAAAAGTTAAAAATTTTTCTATCCTCCCAATAAAATAATATTTTTAATAATTAAAAATTTTAATTATTAAGATATTATAAAATTTTATAGGGTCTTATCGTCTATTTAATATATTTAAATTTTTTTATTTAAATAATAAATTTAATTTCTTATATAAAAAAAGTTTATATTTCATTCAATCTTTCATTCCAGCTTTCAATTAAAAAACAAATGATTATGCTACCTTAGTACAGTTAATATACTGCAGCCATTTAAATTTTCATAGAGCAGATTATATTTTAAATTTTTCTCCAAAAAACAATGTTTTTGTTAAACATTTGAACATAAATTTTGCCTAATTCTTTTATTTAATTTTATTACATATACTTATCTAATAAATTTCCATCTACTAATTTTTTCATTATACTTAATTTATTCTTATTAAAAATAATTTTTTTATAATTTATTAAAATATATATATATATATATATATATATATATATAAAATATTACTTATTTATTAATTATATAAAATTTTAATATTATATTTTTAACAATAATTTATATTAATTTATAAAAAAAAATTAAAGCTTATCCCATAATATTTTTATACTAAAATTATTTTATAAATTATATTAACTCATAATTTTGTTAGTATATAAATTAAATTTATTTCTAAAAAAACTAAAAATTATTAATTACACTTAACTTTTCATTTTTAAAAAAATATTTTAAATATAAATTTAACTATAAAATTAATATTTTTTTAACTTAATTAATTTTGAGATTATTAATCTTTAATAATAATAATTTAAAAAACCCTGATACAAAAGGTATAAAAAATAAATTTTTCTTTTAAAAATTTTAATTATTCTATTAATATAATATCAATAAATTTATTTATTCTAAATTTATACTATAATTTTTAATCCTTTTACTATTTTATTAAAATCAATTACCTTAAATAACTAAATTAATTTATTAAAATTTAAATTTAAAATAATATTTTATCTCTTTTTTGTAAAAAAAAAATTTTCCCTTTAAACTAAAATCTATTTTATATTATCTAAATACATTTTCCAATACATTTACTTTGTTACGACTTTTTCCAAAAAAATTGAAACTGACGGGCAATATGTAATTATTTTTATATTAAAATTCAATATCTAAAATTTTAAAAATTTACTTTTAAATTCATTTTTAATTTAACGTTAAATTTTTATCTCCATTTATAATAATAATTACAATGAAACTCATTTAATCTTTTTTAATTTTATATTGATTTATTTTACCCTTTATTTAAAAAAATTAATTAATTTTTTTAAACCTTATTTATTTACAATCATACAAAAATATTCTAAAAAAGTTTATCTTATCGTGGGGCATCATATTAATAAATAAGTCTCTCTAACCTAAAATACCATCATCTTCTTTATTTTTAATGAAACTCAATTAATACCTATTCTATTTTAAATAAATTAAATAATAGAGTATCTAATTCTAGTTTATTTTTAATTTTTCTTAATAATAATTAAATTTTACTAATTTAATTTAAATTTTTATTTCACCATTATATTTAAATTTTTTTAAATAAATTTATTCTAATTAATTTAAAAATTATTATTATTAAATTTTAAATTATGTATAACCGCTAATGCTGGCACAATTTTTTTATTTATTATTTTAAATTTTAATATTAATTTTTATTAATAATTAATATTATAAATTAATAATTTATTATTTAATATATATTTCAATATATAATTTATATATTTATAAAATAAAACATTAATTAAAAAAAAAAAATTTATTTAAATAAATATAAATTTATTTAATTTTTTTTAAAATAATTAACCTTTCATTAGTCTAATATTTAAATTTCCTATAAATTTTAATTTTTTCTTTTATAATTAATTAAAATTAATAAAATTAAATTAATTTATTAAAAATATTTTTAATTTTATTTAATTTTTGATAAAAA